ATAAAAAAATACCGATATTGAGATCGGCTAAAATAAGGCGAGAGCTAAAAGGAATTACTGAAAAACTTAGTAAAATTGATATGACTGCTATAGAAGGTCCAATACTGAATAAACGAGTATTTCCTCGAGATGGAAGAATATTCTCTTTGAAAAGCAGTTTTGTTCCATCTGCTAGAGCTTGAAGAATTCCCAAAGGACCGGCGTATTCAGGCCCAATACGTTGTTGTATTCCTGCAGATATTTCTCTTTCTAACCATACAATTACTAGTACACCTATTGTGATTCCCAATACAAGAGTCAAAATAGGGACAAACATCCATATGATCCCATAGACCTCTTTTAAAGATTCTAATCTGTAAAAGGAATTGATATCTTGTACTTCTGTTGTATAAATTATCATTTCAACGATCAACTTCTCCCATAATGATATCTATGCTACCTAGTATCGTCATAATATCAGCCAATTTCATTCTTTTAACTAACTGAGGAAGAATTTGCAAATTGATAAAACCCGGCGGGCGAATTTTCCATCTCCAAGGAAAACCACTTTGATCCCCTATCAGAAAAATTCCTAATTCTCCCTTTGGAGCTTCCATTCTCGCATAAAGTTCTTGTCTCGGTAATTCAAATGTAGGAGAAGGTTTTTTACTAATGAATCGATATTCAAAATCATTCCATTCTGGATCCCTTTTTCGATCAAAGCATCGGATTTCTAAATTCTCATAGGGACCCCCCGGAATTCCTTCCAGGGCCTGTTGAATTATTTTTATGGATTCCGTCATTTCACCGATTCGGACTAAATAACGAGCTAATGAATCTCCTTCTTTTTGCCACTGGATTTCCCAATCAAATTCGTCGTAACACTCATAATGATCAACTTTACGAAGATCCCATTTGATTCCAGATGCTCGTAGCATTGGGCCGGATAAACCCCAATTTATTGCTTCTTCTCCACCAATAACGCCTACCCCTTCAACTCGTTCTAAAAAAATAGGATTTCGCGTAATAAGTTTTTGATATTCAACAATTCCTGTTAAAAAATAATCGCAGAAATCCAAACATTTATCTATCCAGCCATAAGGTAGATCGGCCGCTACTCCTCCGATACGAAAATAATTATGCATCATTCTCATACCGGTGGCAGCTTCGAATAGATCATATACTAATTCTCTTTCTCTGAAAATATAGAAAAAGGGGGTCTGTGCACCAATATCTGCCATAAAAGGTCCAAGCCATAATAGATGAGAAGCTATACGACTCAACTCCAACATAATTACTCTGATATAGCTGGCTCTTTTAGGGATTTGAATATTGCCCAATTGTTCTGGTCCATTTACGGTTATTGCTTCCGTGAACATAGTGGCTAAATAATCCCAACGCGTTACATAAGGCAAATATTGTATAATTGTTCGGTTTTCCGCAATTTTTTCCATTCCTCTGTGTAAATAACCTAATATGGGTTCACAGTCAACAACATCTTCACCATCTAGAGTAACGATGAGACGAAGAACACCGTGCATTGATGGGTGGTGAGGTCCCATATTGACTATCATAAGGTCTTTTTCTGTAGCTGATAGATTCATAAGTTTTTCCTTGATTCATTCTTACATGAATTGTTGAAAACGAAAAGAAGTACATCAAAATGAAAAATCTAATAAATCGACTAATTCAAAATTTTCAAATTAACGATTTTTTGATTCCCGAATATCCAACTCACTAATTAATTCTTTATAACGTATTTTATTTTTCTTTGATAAATAAGACAGCAGCCGTTGACGTTTTCCTAGAATTTTACGTAGACCTCTCTGAGATAAATAGTCTTTTTTGTGCAATTCCAAATGTGAAGTAAGTCTTCGTATCTTATTGGTGAAACTGACTATTTGAAATTCAACAGACCCCTTGTTTTCTTCTTTTTTTTCTTGAAAAATAACTGAGATGAATGAATTTTTTACCATAAAACAAAATTTTCTCTCCCCCTTATTTTTGAATGTGAATTTTACTGATCAGTAATAATAATACCAGTCATTTTGATATGCACAATGATTTTAAGTTCGTTATGAACTTTATAATTTTTTCAAATAAAATGAATCAATCCGGTTTTCAATTTGATTCGTATAGGGATACAAAAGAGTGATAGATTTCTACAAAAGAGAAAATCTTTGAGTTCAAATAAGAGGATTTTGTTGATTCATTTGTCGATCTAATTGATATGTATGTCATTAAATTAGTATCATGTATCAGAATGGAATGTAAGACGATCCTTGTGCCCATCTATTTGTTTTCATATACCCGACACGGTACATACATAATATATGAGAAAATGTACCATTAACGAATTTTCAAACGCGGATACATATGTATCCTTACCATACTGAAACGACTGCCATTATTAGTATTAAACCAATAGCGATTCATACAAGCTAAATCTTCTAATCGATAATTGGGCCAAAGAAAGAACTTTAATTTAATTAGTTTCTTTTTATCACTATCAAGATGTTTGTTTTTATTCAAAACTTGCCCACAATTTTTTACATTATTTAAAAATACTGGATTTCTATGCATACCATTTTTATCCCTTGAATTGAAAGAAATTCGAATTCGCAATTCTCGCCGGTGGTTAGTGGATAAAATAGTTTCAGGAACAAACAAATCATAATGATTTTTGTCTTTATTTTCAGTCATTTTTTGATGTCTTGCAATGGATTCATCAAAATTCTTTTTATCAATATAGTTTTTTTCTTGGTATCTTTGATTAATTTCTTGTTTATTTTTATGAACCAATGAAATACTTATAGTTTGATATAGAATAAATTGTCCATCATTTTTGACAGACAGACGAACTGGCTCGATAATCAATATTCCTTTTTTCATTAATTCTCTAAGAGTTAAATCCTTCTGACTCATCAAAATATCCAGATTCATTTCTCCCCTGTGAATAGAGGATATAACAATTTCGTTTGGATTTATCAGTTTAAGCAGGAAACTAGATGCTTTGATATTATTGATTATTCTTTTATTTAAAGAATTATCCCATCTCAATTGAAAACGCAAATACCTTTTTAGGAAAAAAGCAAGCTCTGCTTTCGTGTTGCTCTTGGATTGTTTTTTCTTTCTACGTTTTTTTCTGTCTGATTTACCATAATCTTCTCCAACATCTTTTTCTTGGTTTGAGAGAACGGATCTAAATTTTCCTTGTTTTTGTGCATCTGATACAAGATCCCCTTCACCTATGGGTTCTTTTTCTTCTTGATTTCGATTCTCTAATGCAAGAATTTTTTTTTCATTCGGTGCTATAAGGGGGTCCCTTTTTTTATTTTCAATAATCTTTTTATTAATGTTTCCATTTCCATTAAAATTTAAAAGAAGTAATTTGATTGGTATGATCCATGGTTTAACCTTATATGCATTATATAGTAGCACAAATTCTGGGAAGAACCAAAGTTCCAGATTCGCTATAGGACAACTTAGTATTTCTTCATTCATTCCCATCCAATCAAAAGGGCTTCTTTTTTTATTGGATGGGTTGCTTTCTTGATCTTGATCAATTGTGAAATAAAAAGAGTCCCTCTTATTAATTTTATCAATTTTTTGATAATTATTAACCACAGTCTTAATATTTTTGTTACCCTTGGTACTGGTATTGACCCAGGACTCAATATCGGCCTTATTTCTAAGACAAAAATGAAGAATTCGCCAATTTAAAAATTTTCTATGCGAAAATTTCCCCATAGCATCTAGAATATCGTCTTCTCCTAGATAATTATGGAGAGGGATATCCCCCAGTGTATCAAAAAATTTTCGTTTCTCCATGTTGTAATTATAAGAAATCTCTTCCCTCTTATTTACTTGTAATGGCGATCCATAAGTATATGAGTCCCTCTTATCTTGATAATTAATAGATTTATATGATAAAAAATCATATCCATAGTGTTTTTTAAAATTCGATTTTTTATATTTTTGTTCTTGATTCAGTTTATATTCTTGATTCAGTAATGAATTCGCTTGAAAATCATTTTTTTTTTCGTAATGAATTAATCTTTCTTTTTCATCTGAATCCCATTTTGTTAAATCTTTATTTTGAGCCATATAGTGTTGATTGACTCTATTTCGCCAATGTCCTGGTACTAATCTAAGCCATCTACTCTGAAATAAATCGTATTGATAATGACTCCTTAACCAGTTTTTCCATTCATTCATTCCAGAATGCCAAAAGATTTTCTGTCTTAACCCATAATGATATCTTAATCTGGAATGAGATATTCCTTGTTCTTCAAAATAATCTTTTATTTCATTTTTAAGAAAAAGAGATGTTCCGTGATATTGAAGGATAGGTTTGAATTTATAAAAACTAATAACTTGGTTTTGTGATAATTTGTAAAATACATATGCTTGTGAGAGGGAGGATAAGTCACAAAAAGCTTTTGCATTTTTATTTCTAATACTACTATTAGAAAGTGAGTTTTTTATAGTTGCAATAAAATGAATTGTATTTTTAGTTGTTTTATTAATTCTTTCTTGATTTGCTTCATTATTGTAAATGAATTTCTCAATTATTTTTTTTGTTGATTCAAGAAAAAGTTGTGTATTGGTTCTTGGAATATTAATGATATATAGAATAATATCTATGTATATCTTTTCAATGAAAAATTTTATAAAAAAATAGAATTTACGGATTAATCGAATATTTCTTCTTTTTAATATTTGCCAAAATTTTTTTGATGATTCTAATATTTTATCCTGATAACTTATTTTGTTAGAACTAATATTTATTTCTTGAGTTAGAAATTCGTTTTTCTTGTCTTTTCTAATTTTTTCTATTTGATTTTTGATTGTGTTTGTTCTCTTAGTCAGATCTTTTATTTTTTTTTCTGTTAATGAATAATTTGCCCACTCCATAGATTGAATTTGAAGGGATAATGTGTGAATCATCTTATTACTGATTATCGAATCTTTTTTAGTTTCGCCCAATTCATATATTTCTCTCAACCTAAAAAATGGAATTGGATTTCTTTTTGAAAGTTCTTTTATTATGCCCTTTAGAAATAGAATACTTTGAGTGATCCATTTTTTTGTTTCTTTTGAGACTTTTCGAAACAATTTTGTTTTTTCTTTTAAAATTGTTAAAGCTATAAAACAGTTAGTTTTCAATTTTTGAAATTTTTTTTTTAGTTCTTTAAAAATAGGCTCAAAAAACGAACGCCGTTTTCGAGGAGAACCGAAAGGTAGTTCAGTTTCCATTCCCCAAACTGTTAAAAAGCAAAAATCAATCTTTTGACCTTTCGTTTTTTTCATTGGATCTTTAGGAGAGGTTTTTTTCATTGGATCTTTATGAGAGGGTTGTAGTTTAAATCTGTGCCAAGGTTTCAGGCAAAAAGTAAATAGGATCTTTATCTGAATACCTTCTCTTAACCAGTTTTTTGGAAATTCTGTTTGGGATAATGGAACACCATCATAAGTGCATTTAACATGCATTTCTCGATTCCAATCCTTGAAATCCTCGGACCACTCAGGAAATTGGAATAATAACATACGGGCAATGTTTTTAGCTATTATCAATGAAGGTAATATAATATATTTTCTAAGAATCGATTGTGTTATTAACAGGAAGCTCCTTATTACTTGAGCAAGTAAACTCCTAGCCCAAGTTTTTGCTATTTCTAGCCGCATTTTCTCTTCTCTTTTGTATTTTTCTCTTTTGTGCTCGTCTTTTTTCTTAATCTTTTTTTCTGTATAATCATAAATTTGTGATTCTTTGTTTTTATATATCCAATTTCGAGATATTAGTTTCATCGGCCCAGAAATATCAAAAGAAAAAAAGAGGGGTTTGTCTACTCTGTCCAAAAAAAGTGGGGAATGTACATTTGCTTGAAACAGTTCCCAAGTAATTGTTTTACGTCTTTGGGCACGCATGGAACCTTTTATTATGTCTCGACGAAAATCCGGTTGTTGCGAATAGCGTATCAAAGCCACTTCGTCTGGTCGATCAGGATCATTAGCATCCTTGGTATTAGTATAAGTCTTGGTCTTTGCCTGGTTATTAGTAAAAATCACTAAGCGCTTGTATTTTCTTGAACGAATTTCAGGCTTTGCTGTTAACTTTTCCGCGGTTTCTCCGTCCTCTTGTTCTAAATTTTTGATTAATTTGTATGACCATCGAGGAACTTTTTTACTTATTTCTTTTATTCCAATAGATTTTTTTATAATTGTTTGATTGTTGGGATTAGTTATAACTATATTGAATAACAATTTCAATATTTTGACTCGATCCTCGGAATCGATATTTCCCTGTTCATCTTCTGTCAATGTCAATAAAGAGAGTTCTTTTTCTGTTGATAATGGTTTTATATTGAGTGTATCTATTGTCTGTTCAAATTCGTGATAATCAGTAGTAAGAAGTATAGCATGAATCTTATTTATCCAAAACGGATCCGTGTTTTTTTTTTTATAAGTTTGATTTATGCTTAAAGGTGAAAACCTTTTTTTGATTCTTCCGCGGTAGGGTCCATGCAAGAAAGGATCATATATTTTAGGCAAGTATTCTCTTTTAGTTTCATTATTAGAGAATCGAGTCCTTTTTTCAAGTATGCCCAGATCAAAAGATTCCTTATCTAAGGATTCGACTCTATTTATAAACTCCTTACTTAAATTTATTCTTTTAAGTTCATTGATAAAACTCCAATCAGTATACAATTCATCAGAAACCAATTTTTCTGGTGTGAAAAAATATATTTTTTTTTGTATCATTTCTCCAAAAGTTGCTAAACTAGGTGGATACGTAAAAGCTATTTTTTCTTTTCCATCACTTTGGCATGTATAAAAAAAATATTGTGACATTTCATTTTTTATAGCATTTTCAAACCGGTCATTTTTTATATATCGAAAAGGTCGATTCCATCGTTTATAATCAAAAAGAAGCGTCACAAGAGGTTTTTCAAACCATAATAAATATTTATCTTCTTTTTTTTTTAATATTTCTAACTTCGAATTTTCTTGATTCCCATCCAGATAAGAAGTTTCATAAACTGGGCTATTTTTATAGTATGTCTCTTTAAAGCCAAAGTGGAGTTCGCCCTTTTCTTTTTTTTTTTTCTTGCCATTCACTCGTAGCTTTTCTGTTTCATCCATTTTGTTCGGATCCACCCTTTCCTCCGAAAAAAGGGAAGAAGAAAGATTTTCTTCGGTGGATACCTCTTGTTCCTGTTTATCCCCCCCAACTTCTTCCTTTTCTGAAATTCCTTTCAGTTTCTTAGTCAGAATGGGTGACGGTATTCTGCCTAAATAGTAAATACAGGTAATAAATAAGAGAATACTAAAGATTCGAGCCAGAGAATTTCTAAATTCTAACATAAGATACTTATTCGGTCGAATAAGTACATTAGACCTAATAAAATTCTTTTCTTGTATCCAGACTAATACCAATCCAACGCATTTCATGAATAAAATATGACCAATTAACCAACCAACAAAACTACTTGTTACAAATAACATATTGGTGTTGCA